CAATTGTTAAAATGTATTTCTCGAATAAATCATGAATTTTTCTAGGATTCTAGGACAGTATTCAAAATCTCATCGAAAACTTACAGCAGCTTGCCAAACAAAGGCTAAGAGAAAAAACAGCAACGGTATAACTGGCATAAAATCTACAATTGGATTTAAAAAAGCGTAGGCCTCGGGTAATTTGGCAAAGAAAAAACTACTCGAATAAAGGGCAGAATTAAGGCAGATACCGATAAAACTAAAAATATTAAGCATAGCAAAGGTGTTGTTATTGTAGATAATTGCATTTTGATTGAGTTATTAATATCTTATTGATATTATTGATATAAGGCAAAAAATAATGACGAAGGGAAAGTAGACCGAAAAAGCCTTTGAACTCACTCACCCAATAAAAAATCCTTCCATTCTCAAACGAGAATAGAAGAAATCATACTTTCTTTTATAAAAATATATCTTAATTAAATTATATGTAATGATCAATAAATTCCAGGTTAATTCTATATCTACACGTGGCAAAATCCTATCAACAATAGATTCCGTAGATATGGATTTGCACTGGAATTGACGAACAACCACTACTAATATTAGTGTTTATTAGTTTAGAGATAGAAATCTAAATGGGGCGTGGCCAAGTGGTAAGGCAACGGGTTTTGGTCCCGCTATTCGGAGGTTCGAATCCTTCCGTCCCAGAGCACCCATTATATTATATCAATATCAGAAAAAAGATTGCTTTTTTGAACAGCCCTTTCCTTTGTTTAAGATTCTAATATTGAATAGAATGGGATTCTTTTTATTCATTTTTGCTGATGCCTCTGAATCATCTTTTTTTTTGCAAGCTGAATTGAGATACCCAGATGTAACTTAATCTATTTATGATCCAGGTTAGATAGGAACATAGATCGCAATAATTTTGAATAAAAAAGGTAGGATGGCCTTTCATTCTAGGCCCATCCCCCCGTATATTCGTATTGAAGTTAATTTTTAATCGTTGGTGGTTTAATTCAAAAAGAACCATGGATTTATCTTTGATAAAGCAATGTGGTACTCAGTCAAAAACATTATTTTCATATTTTAATAATGATGTGGAAGTAGTAAATTGTTTTAATTAAAGTTTTATAAATCTTTTTAATGGCTTGTTCTGAATCCTTTATATTTGAAGAAGTGTGAGATAGGTGAATCGATCCTATTGAGTCATGGAGATTCAAAGAAGAACTAATTAATTTGTTGTTAATGAAATAGAAATATAGACATATAGAAATTATTTATTACATTTAGAAATATGAATATGGAGATTAATAAATTATTGTTGAGACTTTTTCAGAAAATATCTACCCATTGGTAACCATATAGAAGGGCATAGATTACTATTTACCGACAGAACCAATGACTATTCATGATTCCATAATTGAATCAATTACATACTGGTTCCACACGAGAGGAATGTTATGGTAAAACTTCGTTTGAAACGATGTGGTAGAAAGCAACGTGCGACTTGAAGGACATGATCCGCTGTGGATGTAAGAATCCACCATTTTATTAGGAATGAAAGTGCTCTTGGCTCAACATCCTTTGTTCTACTCAACTAGAAACCTCAGCCTTTTTGGAGTTATAATGTAAATAGTACATGATGGAGCTCGAGTAGAAAGTATTAATTAATTTCTCAAGGGCAAGGGTCTAGGGTTAGTGCCAATGAATAAGTTGTTCCAACTTCGTAAGTATATCTTTGATATAGAAATCGAAAGGATTCAATTCAAGAAAGTTTTCATAATAAAATTTTTTTTTTGGACTTGATAAAACTTTTTCGGTCAAAAGTGTAACACGCGGGAATCAACCGTTCTTATGATTCTTTGATAGAAAGAAATCACAAAAAAGGTATGTTGCTGCCATTTTGAAAGGATTAAGGATCACCGAAGTAATGTCTAAACCCAATGATTCAAAGAAAAGATAAAGGATTTTGGAACAAGGAAACATCATTTTTAATTGTCTCAACAACTAAAGACGAATAAAAAAAAATATTCTAAACAAGACAAAAAGGGGGTTAGAGACCACTCAATAAATGAAATGCTTAAGGATTTTCTTTGAGCTATTTGGAAGTTATCCAACTTGAGTTATGAGTACAAACTTTTTTTAGGAAAGAAAAAAGACTCAAATTCTAGTCTAATTGCTTGGATGATTTTATGGATCTATTTGCTATGATAATTCTATACATAGACATAACTTCTAATCATTTTTTCTTGAGCCGTACGAGGAGAAAACTTCTTATACGTTTCTAGGGGGGGGGTATTGTTCATCTACATCTATCCCAATGAGCCGTCTATCGAATCGTTGCAATTGATGTTCGATTCCGAAGAGAAGGAAGAGATCTTCGGAAAGTTGGTTTTTATGATCCGATAAAGAATCAAACTTATTCAAATGTTCCTGCTATTCTCTATTTCCTTGAAAAGGGCGCTCAACCTACAGGAACTGTTCATGATATTTCAAAGAAAGCAGAGATTTTTAAGGAACTTCGCTTTAATCAAACTAAATTCAGTTAATTAAATTATAGTAAATTATAGGGGGTATCATTCATATATAGCCTAACTTTATTATACTATAACTAATGCTACTTCTCTTTCTCTTACTGTATTCATACCTATTTTTTATTCCCATATAATCCCATCCATACGTTATCTAATAGACCAAAAGAAATATATAATTTAATTATAAATATATAATTTGATCTCAAAATATAAAATTCTGATATTACCTTCAATCGGGTGGTTTTCGTTGGAACTCTACTAACAAACAATAACCCCGGAATCAAGCTTTCTTAACTTATTTGATCCACTTATATTGATTGAATAACTCCGATCCTTTTTTCCTACTTTTTTGATTCATATTCCCCTATCTACACCCTTTAATATATCTATATATATATATTATCTATGTAGTGTTAATCCAACACCAGTCCTTCTTTTTTTTTCGTTGAATTTCATTCAATTTTTACCATTGTATTATTTTCGCAATATTTATATTGACAACAGTGTATCGAACAAATATAATTTGATCGTGTATAAATCTATTTATCCCCCCTCATCTGAATCTCCTCATTTTTATGTTCAGTTCAGAATCAATAAAAATGTTTTCTTTGTTCTATTATTGTTAGTTCAAGGTTTTGATTGTGTCATGCAATCAAATTTATTTATTTTGATTTCGACTGTATCTCCACATACTAATTTTTTTATATTTTTATTTTATTCGGGTTGCTAACTCAACGGTAGAGTACTCGGCTTTTAAGTGCGGCTAGGATCTTTTACACATTTTGATGAAGCAAGGGATTCGTCCATACCATTGGTAGAGGTTGTAAGACTACGACTGATCCTGAAAGGGAATGAATGGAAAAAATAGCATGTCGTATCAATGGAGAATTTTAAGAATATTTGATTCTTACCGGATTGGTCCAAAGACTTGTTTTGAAGTCTTGGAACAGAAAAAAATAAATTCAAAGTTGGGTCGAGTCAATAAATGGATAGAGCCATATGGCTCCAATTATAGGGAAACAAAAAGCAACGGGCTTCTGTTCTTAATTTGAATGATTACCCGATCTAATTAGACGTTAAAAATATATTAGTGCCTAATGCGGGAAAGGCTTCTCCTATGAGTAGATTATCGATTTTTTTACTGAATCCTAACTATGATTAGCTATTCTCCATTATGGATTGGAGATAAATGTATAGAAGAAGTGGTATATTGATAAAGATCATCTTTTTTCCAAAATCAAAAAGAGCGATTGGGCTGAAAAAATAAAGGATTTCTAACCATCTTGTTATCCTATATATGGAAAATAAACCCATTGGATGAAAAAAGAGAGGATAGAGAATCTGTTGATAAGCTTACCTGTTTCCGAGGTATCCATTCTTTTCTTACTAGATATATAATACCTTGTTTTGACCGTATCGCACTATGTATCATTTTATAATCTAAGAAATCACCTATCTTTGGTTCAAATTCTAATTTAAAATGGGGGAGTTTCAAGGATATTTAGAACTCGATAAATTTCGGCAACATGACTTCCTATATCCACTTATCTTTCAGGAGTATATTTATGCACTTGCTCATGATCATGTTTTAAATAAATCCATTTTTGTGAATAATATTGGTGGTTATTACAATAAATCCAGTTCACTAATTGTGAAACGTTTAATTACTCGAATGTGTCAACCAAATCATTTGGTTATTTCTACTAATGATTACAACGAAAATCCCCTTTGGGGGCATAATAAGAATTTATATTATCAAATAATATCAGAGGGATTTTCAGTCATTTCAGTCATTGTGGAAATTCCATTTTCCCTACACTTAGTATCTTCCTTAGAAAGTAAAAAAATAGTAAAAGTGCATAATTTACGATCAATTCATTCAATATTTCCTTTTTTAGAAAATAATTTTGTACATTTAAATTATGTATCAGATATACTAATACCCCAGCCCATCCATCTGGAAATATTGGTTCAAACTATTCGCTACTGGGTCAAAGATGCCTCTTCTTTGCACTTATTAAGATTCTTTCTTTATGAGTATTACAATTTAAATAGTTTTATTACCCCAACTCAAAAGAAAGCCATTTCCATTGTTTCAAAAAGGAATCAAAGATTATTATTGTTTCTATACAATTATTATGTATGTGAATACGAATCTATCTTAATTTTTCTTTGTAACCAATCTTCTCATTTACGATCAATATCTTCTGGAATTCTTTTTGAGCGAATATATTTTTATAGAAAAATAAAAAATATTGTAGAAATCTTTTCTAATGATTTTTCAATTGTCCTATGGTTGTTCAAAGATCCGTTCATGCATTATGTTAGGTATCAAGAAAAATTAATTCTGGCATCAAAAGGTGCGCCTCTTCTGCTAAATAAATGGAAATATTACCTTATAAATTTTTGGCAATTTCATTTTTACGTATGGTCTCAACCAGTAAGGATCCATATAAACCAATTATCCAATCATTCGCTCGA